ATGGAAGTTTTGTTCTTCCGCATGTAGAAAAGGGATAAAAAGATTACTAAGCTTCCGGGAGGCTTCACGAAGCGCTTCTTTAGGAGTTAAACTCCCATTTGTCCATATTTCGAGAAAAAGCATCGCGTGGATCCCGTTTTCATAAGAATGAATACTATGATTTACATTTTTAACAGGCATGAATACGGAATCTATAGGATAACCTCTGTCATCGTGCAAGTTGGTTAGCATTGGAATTTGTATAAAATATCCACGATTTCTCTCAATTTGTAATCCAACACAAAAATCGATTGGTTCCGTTATGGTAACTATATGTTGTGTATTATCAACGATTGTTGCGGAAGTCGGCAAAATGATGTCTTGAGCCGTTACATCTCGGGGACCCCTGACACAAATGGACGCATCGCGAGTTCCATACAGATGACTTCTTAATACAATTTCTTTCAAATTCATTAAAATTTCATATATTGATTCTTGAATACCTACTAGAGTAGTATACTCATGTGGTATTTTATCAAATTTTGCATGTGTGATACATGTTCCTTCGATTTCTCCAAGCAAAGCTCTTCGCATCGCAATGCCTATTATATCCGCTTGACCCTTCTTAAGTGGAGACAGAATAAAGCGGCCATAATAAAGCCGCTTGCCATCTGCTCTTGATTCAACACATTTCCACCGGGGTGTCTGAGTTGTGACTCTTACTTTTTCGAGAATCATAGTAATATTATTTGGTAAGATCATTGAATCATTTCTTTCTCTTGAATTTTTTTTTTTTTCTATGTACGCCTTTTTTTAGGGGGTCGACAGCCGTTATGTGGGATTGGGGTTATATCCCGTATAAGGTTTAATCGTACACCACTTCTACCAATAGCTCGTAATGCTGCATCTCTTCCACGCCCAATACCCTTTATCAGGACATTCGCTCGTTTCATACCTTGATTCACCAATGGCTGAATAGCATTTTTCGTTGTGGTTTGGGCCGCAAATGGTGTCCCCCTTCTTCTACCTTTGAATCCACAAGCGCCGGCGGAGGCCCAAGTAACCACGCGACCCTCTACATCTGTAATAGTAACAATTGTATTGCTGAAACTTGCTTGAACGTGAATAATTCCTTTTGGTATTTTACGTATATTCTTACGCAAACGAATGCGCTTATTCTTACGTAAACTATAATTCGAATATCTTCGTATAGGTTTTGCCATATTTTATCGTCTTATAAATATAAGTTAGAAAGATATGGAAATATCCATCTCATGTTAAAACAAACCAGATTTTTTAGCTTGAAAAATAAGTTTTTTTTTTAGAAAGATTATCCCTGTCTTTGTTTATGTCTCGGGTTAGAACAAATTACTCGAATTCGCCCCTTCCTACGTATCAGTCGGCATTTTTCACAAATTTTACGGACGGAGGCCCCCATTTTCATAGTTCTTATTAGTTAACTTCGAATCCACTTATTGAAATTGGAAGAAAATAAGTTTCTTGCAATTTGGAGTCTCCAATTGAATCCCCACGAAGGGAGTGCTCAAGTTTAAAAGCCCCCTTACTCGTCCGAATCCGTTCTGGCGAATCTAGGAATTATACCAGCCTGGATCGTAACGACTTATTTCAACTTTTACTCTATCTCCGCGTGCTATACCTATATATATAAAGCTTTGTCATATCTTTCCTGAAAGAATCACTAAAAGTGGATCCCCGTGGGCCTGAAGTAAACGTACCCGAAGCTTGGCGTTGGGAAAGGCGTTAGTAATTACACTTTCATAGATATACCTTTCTTTTTTGTTCAGTCATATAACTTGCATCACCCTCTGAGCATCAAAAAGTCTTTTTAAAAAGTATTTTTTTTAGCATAGCAGAGAAACAAGGGATTTATTGCACAGTAACGCGCTCCAGATTCAATTTGTGTATCATAAGGATTACCATATATAACACAAAATTTCTCCACCCACTCCTTCTAGCCGAGCCTCTCGGTCTGTTATTATACCTCGAGAAGTAGAAAGAATTACAATCCCCATCCCGCCAAAAATCCTAGGAATTTTTGGATAGTTAGAATAGATTCGTAGACCGGGTCGACTGACTCGTTTTAAATTTAAAAGAGTTTTATAGGGACCCCTCCTATTCCTTCTATGGCGTAGGGTTAAAACCAAAAAGGATTTGTTGTTTTCCCGATGTTCTCTCGTGTTTTTTATAAAACCCTCCCGTAAAAGTATTTTAACTATTTTTTCGGCGATGTTAGTAAATCCTATTCGAACCGTCTCTTTTTTAGCCATGTCAGCATTTCGTATACAGGTTAATATGTCAGAAATAGTGTCCTTGCTCATGATAAACGAAAACTCTTCTTACCTTCGCATTTTTATATAATCAACATGTTCCTTTTATTATTTAGGATTTTGGAAGGGTATATGCGCGAGCCAGAATTTACTATACTAGTTAATCCATTTTATTCCAATACGATATACTATATCATAGTTTCCTTTTCAAAAACTTCTTATAATACTTCAGGCGCTAGGGAAATTATTTTGGTGAAATTGAACTGTCTCAATTCGTGGGTGATTGCACCAAAAACGCGAGTTCCTTTTGGATTTCCTTTTTTATCAATGAGAACGGCAGCATTATCATCATATCGTATTATCACACCGTCATCACGTTTGAGTTCTTTACAAGTACGGACAATTACAGCTCTGATCACTTCTGATCTTTCTAGAGACCTTTTCGGCACTGCTTCCTTAATCACAGCAACAATAACGTCCCCGATATGAGCATATCGTCGATTATTAGTTCCTATGATTCGAATACACATCAATTCCCGGGCACCGCTGTTGTCCGCTACATTCAAATAGGTTTGAGCTTGAATCATATCATTTTCATTTTTAGTCCACTTTTTCAACGAAAAGGGCGAAGTCGAAGTACAAATAAAAAAAATATATATTCTTTGTCCAAAAAACCTGCAATTTTTTTTTGTTATCCCTAAGGCCTCCTTCTTTTTGTTCTACATTCCTATTCCGAGTCCGCAATAATGAATTGAGTTCGTATAGGCATTTTGGACCCAGCTATTGAAATAGCCTTTCTGGCTATATTTTCGGTCACCCCACCCATTTCATAAAGTATTCTACCCGGTTTAACGACAGCTACCCAATATTCGGGGGATCCTTTCCCCGAACCCATACGGGTTTCTGTAGATCTTACTGTAACCGGTTTGTCTGGAAATATACACACCCATATTTTTCCACCGCGGCGTACGTTTCGTGTAATTGCTCGCCGACCTGCTTCTATTTGGCGAGATGTGATCCAAGCAGGTTCAAGTGCTTGAAGAGCATATCTACCGAAAGAAATACGACTGCCTTTAGAGGCTATTCCTTTCATTCTTCCTCTATGTTCTTTTCGGAATTTGGTTCTTTTGGGGCTAAGCATAAAAATTATAGCAAATGATTAATCGAATTCTTATTCAACCCTATAAAGTAGACTTCTTCATTTTTTGAAAAGAGCGCAATAATTTTGTCTTTTTTATTCTATCATTGGATAGATCATAGTATAGAGGGCAAGTACAGGTTCATTTTTAGGATTCTCTATTTGTAAATACCCAAATTTTAATGCCTAACACCCCGTGGATCGTTCTAACTGTAGTCGAACAAAAATGGATTTTAGTGCAAATAGTTTGGAGAGGAACTCTACCCTTTCGAAGCCATTTGACACATGCCATTTCTTTTCCGTCAATACGTCCTGCAATTTGTACTTTAATTCCTTTTGCATATGCTTTTTCGGCTAATTCAATAGTTTTTTTCATTGCTTTGCGAAATGAAACTCTGTTCTTTAATTGGTCGGCTAGAAATTCGGCAAGAATATTAGGGTCGCTATAAGGATTTACAATTTCCCTAATAGAAATAGTAAGTTCACGGTTTCCGCAGTGAAGGACTTTTTTGACATCTAACTTCAATTCCTTGATTTTGCTGGGTTTACCTTCTATTAAGAAACGTGGGAATCCCATATAGATTATTACGTTAACGAAACCCTTTCCTTTTTCAATCTCTATGCGTGAAATGCAATCTGGAATCTCTATGCGTGAAATCAAATATGTACGGGAGAAGATTCTGGGGACTCTATGATTGTTTATATAATTCTTAATGCGGTCTCGTATTTTTGCATCCTCTTGTAGGCCCTGGCAATACTTTTTGGGTTGTTCAAACCAAATAGAGTGGTGATTTTGGGTTGTACCAAGTCTGAAACCAAGTGGATTTATTGTTCGTCCCATAATCTCGCCCCCGATATACACTACTAAACATACGAATAACAGGAAGAATAGTATACAGGTCATAATAGGTCCTCGCTGGGTGTTTCTTTTTCTTTTTTTTCCCTAATGCATTATGGTTTTGGCTTGTACCAAGTCTGAAACTAACCGGACCTATCCAGATTCATTCATATACAAAGAAAATGAATCTACTCCAGATTCATTCATATACAAAGAAAATGAATCCAAAAGCAATTAGGTAATATGGTAAGCCAGGAATCGCTCCCCAAGACTTGATCACAACGCATAGAATCCGGGACTTACTTCCAAAGTATACCACGTAGAACCCTACCAGGAACAAAGGTATCCATAGAATTAATAATACCATAACATAGAGGAAACACAGAATGCCTTCGTATAGACGTTGAATAATCAATACGACGATCTGAATTCCGAGATTTCTCATAGCTCTCCGGATCCTTTTTTTACGGTAGATTAGAATCTTTGTTATTAACCGAGGTTCAAGAAATCTGTTGCAACAAGGCTTCGAAATATTTGTTAATAGCACGCCAGCAGAGTCGATGCATTTACTCAAATTTATCCCAATGTAGTATGTTATCCACATTGGGTAAAATATTAAGTAAAGGAGTCGAGTCAGACTTTTAGTGTATAAACTATATAACCGCGCTAAGACACTCACACAGAAGAAACTCAGGATAACAAATCTCATAATAGATGAACCTCTTCTCTTTTTTTAAATTCATTAGTTATTTAATACATTAGTGCCGATGGCTAGTTTTCGGATATATTTTTTCTATTTTAGCATTAAGGATATATCTTTTACTCTTAATACGATAGTTGTGGATCCTTTTATCGGGTAACCCCGTCCTTTTGCCCTAGGTTTTCATTTTTTCACAGTAGTACCCTCATTGACTTCAGCTTTACTAATGATTCAACTTTTTCTGTTTCTGTTAGAATTCATATTGTGAATATCATTTGCTGCTGCGGAAGCAATTAATTTTTAAATTGGATAACATGCTCGATAAGGCATAAGGTCGAGTATCATAAGTCTTTCTTCATAGGAACGTTCACGAATCTGATCAATCACTCTTCTCACTTTGTTAGCAGACATAGAAATATATTCACCCACAGCTGATACTTCTGTATATACCTTCATCTTTTTTTCATGGACTTTATACCTCTCATTAATCAACGACAAAATTCATTTATTTATTAAATTATTAACGACGCAATTTATTCTTTTTTTAATGAGAAGCGACAAAAGGGGTTTTCTTAACTGATCGGGACATTCAAAATTACGGAGTAATTCAAAATTGTATTACTATTAACTAATACGCTTCTTTGAAGCATTTCGGCGCTTACTATGACCTTCCTCGTCTCTCGGTGCCTAGCACCATAAGGCTTTCTTTGTTTGAACCTCGCCCTTCACTTCAAGGCTATACCATCCTAAGGTGCTGCTAAATGGAAGGATCTTATCAACGTCCATGAAACCAAGTGGAAAGAACCTTTATTGCATAAAAAAAAAAATTCAGAGTAATACGACCGATTCGTAGGTCGTATATTCACAATATTTCCCAAGAATCCCTAGCAAATGCAGTAGGTATAAGCCAGCGAGTATTCTCACGATAGCTCATACCAAAATAGACAAAAGTACTCGAATTGCCTCATTACTCTTTCGATGGTTTTTAATATACTTGATGATACAATCGATGATGTATATCCAACCGACCAAAAGAGCAAAGCACATTGCACAGATAGTAATTATTACGAGATGTAGACAGACTACTTGGAAATAAATGATATGAATTTTACAACATGGTCGTCTACCTAAAAAATTCCGACTGTCAAAGGCCCTTAGGGTATTCAAAGCATTTTCGCGCAAATTCCAACCCACCCTGTTCAATGTGATCAAAGCCTGGTTGAGGAAGGGCCTCGTGTCATTTGCTATGATCCCGGTCAGGCATCCAGCTTTTGTCGAGATTAGGTTTGCATGAGGTAAGAATCACGCAATGACCATCTGTCTGTACTTATTATAGGCTTGGACTGAGAATTTTAAAATATGGGTACAGGTGACTACTACGCTTGATTTAAGTCGATTCATTGCTTCTCCTTATTTTTTTGTTTTAACGACGATGACGATGAAAGAAATGAAAGCTTTCTCTTTAGCCTATTTACTACGGCGATGAAGAATCCAATTTTCGCTATATTTCTGCCTTTTTCTAGTTCGTCTTCCAAGTGCAGGATACCCCCAAGGTATTGTGGGTGCTTTTCGATCAATTGGGGATCTCCCCTCACCACGGGGTGGTCTACAGGATTCATAACCACTCCTCTGACTACAGGACGCTTCCCTATCCAACGTTTTGATCCGACTCTACCCAAATCTTTCCGCTTCATTCCAACATTGCCCACTTGTCCGACTGTTGCTGAGCAGTTTTGGGAGATCAAAGGGACCTCTCCAGAAAGAATTTATGAGTATAAAAACAATAGGACTATTACAAGCATGAAGAAATATGCCAGTACAGGCATCACCCCATTATCACTAAAATAGTCGCTAAAGCATGCGTATGTGAAATAAATCCAAAAATTGTGACAACAAACCTTAATATTCTTCAACATATTCTTCAACGCCACTGAAGAATATTCGAGGAATTTCTTATCTTAATCAGATTCGGCATAGGAATCCTCTCTGAAGTATACAGGTCATGAGATAACCTCTTTGTGTGTTTATTTTAATTTTATTTAGCTATGCCGATGCTTTTCTGATATATTTTTTAGATTGCTGTCCATAGATCCAATTAGTTCGTGGATTTCACTTGACTGTCTACGGCTCCATTGGGTGGGCTCGGCGTATAAGTTTTGTATAAATGTATCGCCATGCTATTCAGTATTTTTTATTTTTGATGGATTCTCGAGAAGAGAGGAGCCGTGGTGGTCCCCCCCGGACCGTCCGGATCCCGCGGGTAAATCGAAAGTTGGATCTACATTGGATCTCACTTGAATCGCCCCATCTATCCTCCTGAGGAGAAGTTTGGTTTCAAACACCAGTTCGAACAGGAGAAATACCCCATGCTAATGTGCCTTGGATGATCCACATCTCAGAGTCAGGCGCTAATGAGCATATTGAACTATCCATGTGGCTGAGAAACCAGGCACAACGACGCAATTATCAGGGGTGTGCTCTACCACTGAGATAATAACCCATCGTGCGGGCCTCCGGAGAACCAATATGCTATGCCAAAAGCGAGACAAAGCCCATCCCCTCTTTTTCCTTTTTCGCCCACGGGTCGCCACACAGGACGGACACGGGGACGTAAAAAAGGAGATCCGATTTGTTCCGACCTAGTAGGATAATAAACTCGTGGGTTGGTTTTACTTTTTGCTCCTCAGCCTACGGGGTATTAGCATCCGTTTCTAGCTGTTGTTCCCCTCCCAAGGGCAAGTTCTTACGCGTTACTCACTCGTTCGCCACTAGAAAGACCACTCCCCCTCCGACTTGCATGTGTTAGGTATACTGCCAGCGTTCATCCTGATCGAGAATCAAACTCTCCGTGAGATTCAGAGTTCCATTACTTATAGCTTCCTTGGCAGTAATGGTAGGTGGGATTACGGATAAAGAAGCGAAAGACTCGCACGCAATACGAATCCTGAACTCAACCCGCGGTTTTCCATTTATAATATGGTAACGCTAACTTTGTTTGCGATAATATAAAAACTCCTGACGTGTGCACGGTCAATGCTACAACACCTGCCGGTGAGAGTAGCATTGATTACTAAACATTGTATCCTTATATGAACCTTCTTGTCACGTGAAGGTGTCCCCGTTTTCGCTCAGACTCCAAATCTTTTTCATTTTCTTCTCTTCCACTTCACCCCCATGGATAACTTCTCTGGCTGTCAACGACGTGACAAAGACACCTCCCCTACAGGGAGGTCTGTCTAGGCGGTGGCTTTTTAGACAGGTACTGAATTATTACAAATAAAATAACGAAATTGACGACTAAAAAAGCTTTCAAATGGTTCGCCTTTTTTTTTTTCATTGGTTTGATTTCCTTACCTCTTTTTACTTTTTATTAACCCTTTTGTTTATTTCGTTTGCTGAAGTTCGGTGTTTCTACCTCGGTGTTTTTTCAGATTCTAGTTTCTAAGCATTTCCGCATCCTGGCATCGAGCTATTTTTCCGCAGGGTCTACCCTACAGTATCGTCACCGCAGTAGAGTTTAACCACCAAATTCGGTATGGATTGGTGTGTTTCTTCTATGCCTAGGATACCAGAACACGGAACCTTGCACTCAACCCCACGATTTTCGATTTCGAATCTGGTCCCGGTAATCGTGTTTTCGCTAAGAAAAAAACAACTGACGCGTGCAATGCTACAAGAGTTTCGTTGATTAATATACTCTTATTATATATATATTCTCAATCGCAAGTCCCTCCGTTTTTTTTCTATTTTGAATCCGGTCCCTATCTTTTCGATAATACAAAAACACCTGACGCGTACACGACAATGCTACTATTCTGTGATATTTTCACGATCATAATAGAATTAGAATTCTATATTATTGTTATTGCCAAGCTTAAAATAAATAATAAAAGTATTTTTATATAATAATATTTTTATTGTCAAGATTGATTCGCTTTAGAATGTTCTATTATTATATTCTATTCAAAAAAATTATATATATTCTTATTTAATATATAAAGGATGCTGTTAATTATAACAATAACATAAAAAAATAAATTGCTACGTCAATTTATTTTCTAGTATATTCTAGTTTAATAATCTAAGCATACTTTTTTTTTCAAGATATTAAGATTGACAATTTCAAAAAACTGCCATCATACTATGAGCATACTATGATGGTATCCGCGCAAGTATGCCCCCATCGTCTAGTGGTTCAGGACATCTCTCTTTCAAGGAGTCAGCGGGGATTCGACTTCCCCTGGGGGTGGGGTACTACGAAAGGAAGTTGATCGTGTATTATCAACAAGTCTAGAATTGATTCTTCCTGGGTCGATGCCCGAGCGGTTAATGGGGACGGACTGTAAATTCGTTGGCAATATGTCTACGCTGGTTCAAATCCAGCTCGACCCAAAAATGCGCATATCTATCATGAAATAGCAGAACCCATTTGTTTTCTTGAAATGTCGGTTTGCTCGTTGGTTTCTTTATTTGCATTTGCTCTATTTCTATTTCGTTGTTCCCGCAAAGGCAAAGTGGATGAAGGAACTAAAAAAAGTATTTTTCCAGCGAAAAGCGAAAGCAGATCAATTTGTCAATAAATAAAGTAGTAATACGAATCCGTGCCACTCTTACTTCTCACTAAGGAAAGAGCATATCCACGGGGATATCAATATATCCGCCGTTATTTCAACACAGTAATTCGAATCTCCAATCTAAAATAGAAATAGAAAAAATGTATGAATGAAATTATAAGAGTATATATGTCGTACACTTTATGTCTGGGGATTGTAGTTCAATTGGTCAGAGCACCGCCCTGTCACGGCGGAAGTTGCGGGTTCGAGACCCGTCAGTCCCGATGAGTTCAAATCCACGAAAAAACTACACGAATCCGTCTTTCTATTTTCTGCTGGTAGGTCTAATCCGTCTTTCTATTTTCTGCTGGTAGGTCTAAATTGCAGAATTTCAGTAACCAGTACCGAGAGACATATGTGGATTGCTACAATTATTCGTAGCATCCTATTTAGTATTTCAAGAGATACTATACTGGGCTCGGGCTGGTTTTGCTTTTTTCAATTTCTATAACCCGCGAATAGAATAGAGTATCATATGTTTACCGGAAACATATATACAAATGGAAATAGAATTCCTTTCTTGTACAATACAAAACAAAAGAAGTTTCACATAGCTAATTATTTTTCTATATTTGAAAAAGTATCCTCTTTTCCAGTCGCTATTTGATCTAACTTCAATTACTAATACTCAATTTGAATTTGAAGCAATCTATCTTATTCAAATTTCACACTGAACTTATAGTATATACATTCCATTAATAATCGAGGTAAAGAAAGAAGAGGATATTAATAAAATAAAGGAAAAGAGCCCCACCCCACCTATCTTAGATCTTCGAGAGAGAGTAAATATAGATGCTTGCTATTTTAGCCTATTTTATCAGATAATTGTTGTACAAGGAAGGCGGCAGATTGAGGTTATAGAGAAGAAAGAAAAATAGAATGTTCAAGTAAAAAAAGGAAAGGAATTCTTTATTGGATCAGAAATCCGATTTTAGATGCAATACAGTATGTATAAAGGATCTTCCTATGTTATACTATTCAATTCTTGACAATGAGTTAATTTGATAACTCAGATATTGTTATTCATGATCATGATATGGATCCGATTTGTTATCATCGAGGTGTAATTTATCCCATTGACCATTGAATTTACAGGCGAAAGGTTTTTCATCTCTATGGGATTCAATCCCGAGTTATTTTGAAGTCAAAAAAGAAAGGATGAGATTATGGAAGTCAATATTCTCGCATTTATTGCTACTGCATTGTTTATTCTAGTTCCTACCGCCTTTTTACTGATAATTTACGTAAAAACAGTAAGTCAAAGCGATTAATTGCAATTTCTTATCTTAATACAAATAAAAAAGATTCCAATTCCGTGTCTTAAAATGAAATCAACGACCTAGAATTAACATTATACTCTTAGTATGGTAGAAAGAAATATTCTCTATACTTCTTTCTACTATCTAGATATTGTGATTGTAATGGATTAAAGTTGTACCTTATTCTATAAGGATATAACAGGCTTAATTCAATATAGAGAAGCCTATAACTACAATAGTTATCCTGATATTCATATATGTAACGTGCATACCGCCCCAATTCTATTTCAAAGTAAAAGGGGGCCTGCTCGCCCTCATTGTCCATATATAACTCGGATAAGAATGGGTTCACCGAAATAGAAAAGTTAGGAAGAATTCGGTTGTAATAAATTTGCTATCGTCTGGACCCCTTTTACTTTCGAATCCAAATACAAGCATGGGAATTTTTGAAATATTTGTTTGGTTGAAAGGGCATTTTTTATATATCTTATTCTTCTTCATATATATTAGTCATATCATAGAATACAGAATACATTACTTCACTTTACGTGTATAATTTCGAAATAACTCTGCTTTTTTTTCAATTGCAATTGAAAATTTTTTACAAATTGAATTAAGAAATTCATAATAATAAAATAAAGTCTTTGCAGAACGATTTCTAAATTCTCAAAAATGAAGAAAGTTTAATTCTTGAACCCAATTAGCAGTACCCCTAGAGTCCACTTCTTCCCCATACTACCAGTGAAAGGGAAAATGTAAAGACTACCATTAAAGAAGCCCAAGCCAAACTTATTATATCCATGTGAATTATGTCCCCTATACTCTTTGAATGAATTATTTCATTATTGTTTACTAATAATAGTTTAATTCTTGTCGAAGAGTCAAAAGGGGATTCGGTAGCAACCCCAGACCCCTTCATGAAAGACTCCAAAAAATCCGCTTGTATCTTATAAAAAGTTCTTATATAATTTATGATTTTCTCCTAGAATTGGGGAACATTCCGCAATGTCTATCCGCAAACCAGAAAAGGGGATTTCGTGTCTCTTTTTTTGTTGATCAGGCGACACCCAGATTTGAACTGGGGAACAGGGATTTGCAGTCCCCCGCCTTACCGCTCGGCCATGTCGCCAACAAAAAGGATATAAAATAGATGCAAATATTCGCTTTGTGTTTGGTTTTGTTTGGGTAAAGTAAAGGTATTCCGGAACTTCTTTTTTTTTATTATTGTACTTGTATCTTGAATCTTAATGCCTTGCCTAAAAGAAACGAAAACTCTACCTGGGAATTGAATCTGTCCCTTCGATTGATTGTATAGTATCTTAAAACATAAAATATCTCAAAATAAAAAATCCCCTCTCTTTTGAAACTAAAAATATGGATTTTCGGTGGCAAAAGCCAGACGAGTTGGAACCCTTAACTGTTGGCTGTAAAATCCCGGGCGCCTTTTTCATTTTAATTTAAAACTTCCTTTCCCTAATGGTACTACTGATATAAGACAATAGACAATCCAAATTGATACATAACTAACCGGTCTTGCTTTTTTTTTCAATAATTGAAATTATAACGGCAACGATGAGTATTTGTAAACCCAAAAATCGAAAACGTTAGGCAAATATTGAATCGAGTATCTTTTTTGTAGATGATCCCTTTAGGGAATTCGCACGAACGTATCGTGTTTCGATTTTTTCATTGAATAGAAAATAGAAATTTTACTAGAACGCGACAGGCTAGAATTGGGAGGGGGTGCAGCTAGAAAGAGTTCTACGCTCTACAGCAATATCCACGTATATTTTAATAAAAACATCGAAGCCTGGTTAATTACGCCCTTCAACCGTAGTCTACTAAAAAATAGGGAAAAATACCTCTCTTCTCTGCGAATCCTTTTTTTTGAACAGAACAATGGAATCCGCGAATAGGTGGTAAAAAACCCAACTCTATATTGTTTCTGATTATTATGTCTTTATTATCGCCCCGAACAGATTAAATCGCGAATTCGTTTATTATTTTTATGGTATCCCACGGGATTGGATATAAAATATCATAATAATCATCGAAATTTCATAATTTTTTGCTTCTATACAATACAAAAAAACTCCATTGGTCTAATCGTAAGTGTCTTTTATCAATCCCTTTCCATTCGTATCTGTTTAAAATTAGATTCCAATTTGAGTATAAAATTATCTTCATTTCTACGTCCATACGTATTTTATACATTACATGTAGGCAATTAGTTCAAATTTCATGTGATTTTGTAAACAGAATAGAAATTCCATCATTGCTAGATCGATCCATATAATTCGATGGAGAATGAGTAAAAAATGGGATTTTTTTGATAATACGGGAAATGCCAAATGCTTGGCGATAGAAATGAAGGAATGGCTGCAATACCTGGGCTTAATCAGATACAATTTGAAGGATTCTCTAGGTTCCTTGATCAGGGCTTAAGAGAAGAACTTTATAAGTTTGGAACGGTAGAAGGTTTCATAAGAGATTTTCTAAATATAGAGGATTTGTTAGATATGGAAGATTTTCCAGATCTAGAAGATTTTCTAGATGCAGTAGATGAAGACTTAGAAAAAGACGTAGACAAAGACGTAGATGAAGACTTAGAAAAAGACGTAGACGTATGCTTTCAATTATTTGCGGAAACATATAAATTGGTCGAACCGTTGATAAAAGAACGAGATGCTGTATATGAATCCCTCACCTATTCTTCTGAATTATATGTAGCCGCAGGTTTAATTTGGAAAAGGAAGGGGTATTCCATGCAAAAACAAACAATTTTGATTGGAAATATTCCTTTAATGAATTCCCTGGGAATTTTTATAGTAAATGGAATATACAGAATGGTAGTCAATCAAATATTGCAAAGTCCGGGTATCTATTACCGATCAGAATTGGACCATAAAGGGTTTTTGGTCTATACCGGCACCATAATATCAGATTGGGGAGGAAGATTAGAATTAGAGATTGATAGAAAAGCACGTATATGGGCTCGCGTAAGTAGGAAACAGAAAATATCTATTCTAGTTCTATCATCGGCTATGGGTTCGAATCTAAGAGATATTATAGAGAATGTTTGCTACCCTGAAATTTTTTTGGCTTTTTTGGATGATAAAGAGAAGGGAAAAATAGGGTCAAAAGAAAATGCCATTTTGGAATTTTATCAAGAGTTTGTTTGTATAGGTGGAGATCCGGTATTTTCGGATTCCTTATGTAAGGAATTACAAAATACATTTTTTAGACAAAGGTGTGAATTAGGAAAGATTGGTCGACGAAATATTAACCGGAGACTGAATCTTGATATATCCCAGAATAATAAATTTTTGTTACCGCGAGATATCTTGGCAGCCACAGATCATTTGATTGGAATTAAATTTGGAATGGGTACACTTGACGATATGAATCATTTGAAAAATAAACGTATTCGTTCTGTAGCGGATCTCTTACAAGATCAATTCGGATTGGCTCTAATTCGTTTGGAAGAAGTGATAAAAGGGGGTATACGCGGAGCAATTAAAGGGGAATTGATACCGACCCCTCAGAATTTTGTAACCTCAACCCCACTAAAAACCACTTATGAATCCTTTTTCGGATTACACCCATTATCTCAAGTTTTGGATGAAACGAATCCATTGACACAAATAGTTCATGGGAGAAAATGGAGTTTTTTGGGTCCTGGTGGATTGACAACAGGACAAACTCCTAGTTTTCGGATACGAGATATCCATCCTAGCTACTATGGACGCATTTGCACAATTGACACATCTGAAGGAATCAATGTTGGCCTTATTGGATCCTTAGCAGTTCATGCGAGAATCGGTCATTTTGAATCTCTAGAAAGCCCATTTTTTGAAATCTCCGAAAAACCAAAAGGGGCACGGCTACTTTATTTATCATCAAGGCGAGATGAATACTGTATGATAGGGACAGGCAATTCTTTGGCACTTAATGAAGGTTTTCAGGAAGAACAGATTGTTCCGGCTCGATACCGTCAAGAATTCCTGACTATTGCATGGGAACAGGTTCATCTTCGAAGCATTTTTCCCTTCCAATATTTTTCTATTGGAACTTCTCTCATTCCCTTTATCGAGCATAATGATGCGAATCGGGCTTTAATGAGTTCGAATATGCAACGCCAAGCAGTTGCGCTTTCTCGGTCCGAGAAGTGCATTGTTGGAACTGGTTTGGAAGGCCAGGTGGCTCTAGACTCAGCAGTTCCCCTTATAACGGAACACGCGGGAAAGGTCATTTCTATCCATACTGACAAGATCCTTTTATCGGGCAATGGGGATACTCTAAGCATTCCATTAGTTATGTATCAAGGTTCCAACAAAAATACTTGTATACATCAAAAACCGCAGGTTCGACGGGGCAAATGCATGAAAAAGGGACAAATTTTGGCGGACGGCGCCGCTACGGTTGGGGGAGAACTCGCTTTGGGAAAAAACCTATTAGTAGCTTATATGCCATGGGAAGGTTACAATTTTGAAGATGCGATACTCATTAGTGAGCGTTTGGTATATGAAGATATTTATACTTCTTTTCACATACGGAAATATGAAATTAAGATTCATGTGACAAGGCAAGGCCCCGAAAGGGTCACTAAAAAAATACCGCTACGGGCCCATTTACTACGAAATTTAGACAAAAACGGAGTTGTAATCTTGGGATCTTGGGTAGAAGCGGGCGATATTTTAGTAGGTAAATTAACACCCCAGCTGGCCCAAGACTTATCCCCGGCAGATAAATTTCTAGACGCCTTATTTAGCACTCAGCTAGCCACTTCAAGGCAAACTTGTCTAAAACTACCTAGAGGTAGGAGGGGCAGAGTTATTGATGTGAGATGGATCCGTTCTAATCCAGAAAGAGAAAGGATTCGTGTATATATTTCACAGAAACGTGAAATCAAAGTAGGTGATAAAGTCGCCGGAAGACATGGAAATAAAGGGATCATTTCAAAAATTTTGCCTCGACAAGATATGCCCTATTTGCAAGACGGAAAGCCTATTGATATGGTCTTCAACCCATTGGGAGTACCTTCACGAATGAATGTAGGACAGATATTTGAATGCTCGCTCGGGTTGGCGGGGGTTCTGCTAGATAGACATTATCGAGTAGCGCCTTTTGATGAGAGATACGAACAAGAGGCTTCGAGAAAACTGGTCTTTTCGGAATTACATGAAGCCAGTAAGCAAACAGGGAATCCTTGGGTATTTGAACCCGAGTATCCGGGAAAAAGCAGAATATTTGATGGAAGAACGGGAGATCCTTTTGAACAACCTGTTATAGTGGGACAGCCCTATATCTTGAAATTAATTCATCAAGTTGATGACAAAATACACGGGCGTTACGATGGTCCTTATGCATCTGTTACACAACAACCCGTTAGGGGAAGGGCCAAGCGGGGGGGCCAGCGGGTAGGAGAAATGGAGGTTTGGGCCCTAGAGGGGTTCGGTGTTGCTCATATTTTACAAGAGATGCTTACTTATAAGTCTGATCATCTTAGAACTCGCGACAAAATATTTGGTACTACAATCCTTGGAGGAGAAATGCCTAAAGCTATGGATGCTCCCGAATCCTTTCGATTGCTCGTTCGAGAACTACGCTCTTTGGCCCTAGAACTGAATCATTTCCTTGTATCTGAGAAGAACTTTCAGATGAATAGGAAGGAAGCTTAATCGAAATGAGTCGGAATAAATCAGAATTTTTTTTTCTATGATTGATCGGTATAAACATCAACAACTTCAAATTGGATTAGTTTCTCCTCAACAAATAAGCACTTGGGCCAATAAAACCCTGCCCAATGGAGAGATTGTCGGAGAAGTAACAGAAATCGACCATGTTGAGTGGGAAACTAATAAGCCAAAAATAGGTGGATTCTTTTGTGAAAGAATTTTTGGACCTATAAAAAGCGGAATTTGTGCTTGTGGGTATTATGGCGAATTTGGAGATCAAAAAGAAAAGAGAACATTTTGCGGCGACTGCGGAGTCGAATTTTCGAATTGTCGGATACGAAGATATCAAATGGGCTACATCAAACTGGCATGCCCCGTGACTCATGTGTGGTATTTGAGGCGTCTTCCTAGTTATATCGCGAATCTTTTAGATAAACCTCTTAAAGAACTAGAAGACCTAGTATACTGCGATGTGTGATTTGATCGAAATTCGGATTTTACAGATTTAAAATGATAAATTGTCACCCTATTCAATCGAATTGGGATGCCCGGATCTGACATGTCTCTTGTGAGGAGGAACATGAAGCTCAGAATTATGGGTGTATCCAATACCCCCCCCAAAAAAAAGGGAATTGGTCTATGGTCGATTCAGTAACAAAAACAAACAAATAGGAATTTGGAGTTGTACCTCGTGAAAAGACTTCTTTCTTTTGTATAAACCACTCCCTGTCTTTTAGTTTTAGAAAGAAATTCAATTAGGTTTATGTTCAAGTAAGTAAATATGTTATGGTTATAGAAGCCTATCCATCGCATATAGGCTTTAAAGAAAGGAAAGGGCAGCGTGCATAACCGTCGCGGTGAAACCAGGACCTAAAAGATCAAATGGAACGATATATAGACAAGTAAATTCCTTACGAATTTCAAGGTAGTCCTTTAGAGGGATTCATCATTCGAAGGGTAAGTAGACCACTCAAGAATTTAACATTTCATTTATGTCACTATTTCAATATTTCAAATTGAATTAAAGAATTGAAAAAATAAAAATAAAAGAACAATAAATCAATGAAATGTTTCTTGTGAGAACTTGAGTAAGGAGTAGTTGGGGGGGTTCTATAATTTTAATTGAAAGCAAGAATTCCTTTATCTTTATTTGGTATAACTACTTGAGCCGGATGAGAGGAAACTTTCACGTCCGGTTTTGAAGGGGGGAGATCCTATAAGATCCTATCCCAATTTTGCTTTTGCTAGGCCTCTAGCTAAAAAACCCACTATTTTACGATTACGAGGTTCATTTGAATATGAAACCCAATCCTGGAAAGATAGCATCCCTCGTTTTTTGACTATCCAAGGCTTGCATACATTTGGAAATCGCGAAATTTCTACTGGAGCAGGCGCTATCCGCGAACAATTGGGCGATTTAGATTTGCGAGTTATTATAGATTCTTCGTTGGCAGAATGGAAAGAATTAAAGGAAGGGGGGCTCACGGGTGATGAATGGGAAGATCGGAAAATTGAAACAAGAAAGCGCTTTTTGGTTAGACGCATGGGATTGGCCAAGCATTTTATTCGAACAAATGTAGAACCTGAATGGATGGTTTTATGTCTATTACCAGTTCTTCCCCCGGAGTTGAGACCGGGGGTTCAGATAGCTGAACTTAAACTAATGGGTTCGGATATTAATAAACTTTATGGTAGAGTTCTTTCGCGGAACAATGATCTTCTCCATTTATTAACAATTCAATCTACGCCAGAGGACGTCGTAATGTCTCAGGAGAGATTGGTACAAGAAGCTGTGGATACACTTCTTGATAATGGAATCCGCGGACAGCCAATAAGGGATGGTAATAATAAGGTTTATAAGTCCTTTACAGATGTAATTCAAGGCAAAGAGGGAAGGTTTCGTGAGACTCTGCTTGGCAAACGGGTCGATTATTCGGGACGCTCCGTCATTGTTGTAGGCCCCTCACTTTCATTACATCAATGTGGATTGCCTCGTGAAATAGCAATAGAGCTTTTCCAGACATTTGTAATACGCGATCTAATTAGACAGCGCCTTGCTCCGAACATGGGGACTGCTAAGAGTCAAATTCGAGAAAAAGAACGAATTGTATGGGAAATACTTCAGGAAGTTATGCAGAGTCATCCTGTATTGCTGAATAGAGCACCTACTTTGCATAGATTAGGCATACAGGCCTTCCAACCCGTTTTAGTGGAAGGGCGCGCTATTTGTTTACATCCACTCGTTTGTAAAGGATTCAACGCAGACTTCGATGGGGATCAAATGGCCGTTCATGTACCTCTATCCTTGGAGGCTCAGGCGGAGGCTCGTTTACTTATGTTTTCTCATATGAATCTCTTGGCTCCGTCTATTGGGGATCCCATTTGCGTACCAACTCAAGATATGCTTATTGGGCTCTATATCTTAACAAGCGGGAATCGTCGAGGTCTTTGTGTAAATAGGTATAATCTGTGGAATTCCATAAACAGCCAAACTGAGACTGAGCGAATTGACGAAAAAAACTTTAGGTATATGAAAGGAAAAGAACCCCTTTTTTGTAATTCCTATGATGCAATTGGAGCTTATCGACAGAAAAGAATCCATTTAAACAGCTCCTTTTGGTTCCGGTGGCGATTAGATCAACGCCTTATTGTTTCAAGAGGAGTTCCTGTCGAAGTTCATTATGAATCTGCGGGGACCCATCATGAGATTTACGGACACTTTTTAATAGTAAGAAGTCTAAAAAACGAGATTATATATATATATATTAGAACTACTCTTGGTCATATTTTTTTTTATCGAGAAATTGAAGAAGCTATACAAGGGTTTTATCAGGTCTCTTCCTATGTTACCTAAACTAAGTAAGTCTATGACCCCAGTGTGCATTCGGGCCTTTTCGATTCAACTCGGACTGTAGTTCGTTCTAGGCGAATCAAGGTCGAGAAAAGGGAGTTTTCCAAGACTCCAATCTATTGTCGAATGCTACTCAACGGAATATGGAAATGCTTATGCCAAAGCGGGCCCATCTAGTCTTTCATAATAAAGTAATAGACGGGGATGTTATTAAACGGCTTATTAGTCGATTAATAGATCATTTCGGAATGGCATATACATCACACATCCTGGATCAAGTAAAGACCCTGGGTTTCCAACAAGCCACCGCTACATCCATTTCATTAGGAATTGATGATCTTTTAACGATACCTTCTAAGGGATGGCTAGTCCAGGATGCTGAACAACAAAGTTTTCTTTCGGAAAAACACTATCATTATGGGAATGTACACGCGGTAGAAAAATTACGCCAATCCATCGAGATATGGTATGATACAAGTGAATATCTGCGACAAGAAATGAATCCCAATTTTAGAACCACCGACCCCTTAAACCCTGTACATATAATGTCTTTTTCAGGAGCTAGGGGAAATGCCTCTCAAGTACACCAATTAATAGGTATGAGAGGGTTAATGTCGGATCCACAAGGACAAATGATTGAATTACCCATTCAAAGCAATTTACGCGAGGGGCTCTCCTTGACAGAATATATTATTTCTAGCTGTGGAGCCCGCAAAGGGGTTGTGGATACTGCTATACGAACAGCAGACGCTGGGTATCTTACGCGCAGACTTGTTGAAGTAGTTCAACACGTTGTTGTACGTAGAACAGATTGTGGCACCACCCGAGGGCTTTCTGTAAGTCCCCCAAAAGGGACGGTGCCGGAAAGATTTTTTATTCAAACACTAATTGGTCGTATATTAGCGGACGATATTTATATGAATGCGCGATGCATTGCCGTTCGAAATCAAGATCTTGGGCCTAGCCTTGTTAATCAACTCATAACCTTTCAAATACAGCCAATATCTATTAGAAACCCCTTTACTTGTAGGAGTACGTCTTGGATCTGTCGATTATGTTATGGTCGCAGTGCTACTCATGGCGACTTAGTTGAATTAGGGGAAGCTGTAGGTATTATTGCAGGCCAATCCATTGGAGAACCGGGGACTCAGCTAACATTAAGAACTTTTCATACCGGGGGAGTATTCACAGGAGGTACTGCAGAACATGTGCGAGCCCCTTTCAACGGAAAAATAAAATTCAATGAGGACTTGGTTCATCCCGCACGAACACGCCACGGGCAACCTGCCTTTCTATGTTATATAGATTTTTATGTAACTATTGAGAGTGAAAATATTATACATAGGGTACCTATTCGACCAAAGAGTTTTCTTTTAGTTCAAAATGATCAATATGTAGAATCAGAACAAGTAATTGCCGAGATTCGTGCGGGAACATCCACTTTTGCTTTGAAAGATAGAGTTCGAAAATATATTTATTCTGACTCAGAGGGAGAAATTCACTGGAGTACCGATGTGTACCATGCACCCGAATTTGTCTATACTAATGTCCATCTCTTACCAAAAACAAGTCATTTATGGATATTATTAGGGGATTTATGTAGATCGGGCCCCTCTCTTTTTTCGATCTACAAGGATCAAGATCAAATGAGCATTCATTCGCTTTCTGCCCAAGGTAGATATACGCCGATCCTTTCTGTGAAAAATGATCAATTGAGACACAAATTCCTCAGTTTGGATCTTTATGGAAAAAGGGTAGATAGGATTCCGATTCGTAATTATTCAGAGCTTAATCGAAGCCTATTGACTGCCCCTTGTAATCTACCATATCCTGCTATTCTACGTGAGAATTTTGATTTAGTGGCGAAGAAGCGAAAGAATGGATTTATCATTCCATTCGGATCTATTCAAGAACATGGACGAGAAAAAAAACGAATACTCTGTTCCGACATCTCGATTGAAATGCCCATAAATGGTATTTTACCTAGAAATAGCATGCTTGCTTATTTCGATGATCCTCGATACAAAAGAGGGGGTTCGGGAATTACGAAATATGGGCCTATAGAGGCAGATTCAATCGTCAAAAAAGAGGATTTTCATTTCATAGACTATCGCGAAGTCCAAGAATTGCAGCCAAAATACAAAGAAGTGGATCCGCTTTTTTTCATTCCCGGAGCGGAAGAAGTACATATTTTACCTGACTTCTCTTTCATAATGGTACGGAACAATAGTATCGTTGGGGTAAATACACAAATTACTTTAAAAAAAAGAAGCCGAACAGGCGGGTTGGTCCAAGTGGAGAGAAAAAAAGAGGGAGAGGGGGGATGGATTAAACTTCAAATCTTTTCTGGATATATTTATTTTCCGGAGAGGGAAGATAATATATCCCTACACAGTGACATCTTCATACCAATACCATCACGAATAAGAAAAACCAATTCTAAAGAATCGAAAAAATGGCAAAATTGGATCTATGTCCAACGAATTACACTTACTAAGAAAAGGCCCTTTGTTTTGCTTCGACCCGTCGTCACATATGAAATAGAAATAGCGGACGGTAAAAAGTTAACAAGACTTTTTCCTCAAGATCCATTGCAGGAAATGGATAATATACAACTTGAAGTTGCTAATTATATCTGTTATGGGGATGGATGCTTGATTCGGGGCATTTCTGGCACAAGTATTCAATTAGTTCGGACTTGTTTAATCTTGAATTGGGACCAAGACGAAGACGAAAAAGATTCCTCTATATCTATAGAGGAGGCCGGCTCTTCCTTTGTGGAAGTAAGTACAAAGGGCTTGATTCGAGATTTCCTAAAAATTTACTTAGGGAAATCCCAATCCCAGATTTCATATATCAGAAAAAGGGATGATCCCGCAGGGTTGCTCTCTGATAATGGTCCAAATTGTACCAACATCAATCCCTTTTCTTCGAGTTATTCCATTTATTCCAAGCCCAAGGCAAGCCTTCGACAACCACTTAGCCAAAACCAAGGAAGTATTCGTACATTGTGGAATAGAAATAAGGAATGCCACTCGTTCATAATTTTATCATCATCTAACTGTTTTCAACTAGGTCCGTTCAACGATGGAAAATCTCACAATGCGAAAAAAGAATCAATTAAAAGAGATCCAGAGCCTCTACTTCTGATTAGGAATTTGTCAGGCCCTATAGGAATAGTCTCTAAAATTGCGAATTTTGATGTATGTTACAATTTCCTAACAAAGAATAAGACTTCCGAAATGAAATATTTTCAACTTGAGAATTTAAAACAGACCTTTCCAGTAATTCAATATTTTGTAATGGATGAAAACGGGATAATCTATAAGCCCGATCCATATAGTAACATCTTTTTGAATCCATTCCATTTGAATTGGTATTTTCTACAGCATAATTATCATCATAATTATTGTGAAGAAACATCCACAATAAGAAATCTTGGGCAGTTTTTTTGTGAAAGTGTATGTATAGCCAAAAACGGACCACGCCTAAAATCGGGTCAAGTTTTAGTTGTGCAAGGCGGGTATGTAATAATAAGATCAGCTAAGCCCTATTTGGCTACTCCAGGAACAACTCTTCATGGCCATTATGGAGAAATCCTTTACGAGGGAGGTACATTAGTTACATTTCGATATGAAAAATCACGGTCTGCTGATATAACACAGGGTCTTCCAAAAGTGGAAAGGGTATTCGAAGTACGTTCAATTGATTCAATATCGATGAACCTAGAAAATAGAGTTGAGGGTTGGAACGGGTATATAACAAGAATTCTTGGAATTCCTTGGGGATTCTTGATTGGTGCCGAGCTAACAATAGTGCAAAGCCGCATTTCTTTGGTTAATAAGATCCAAAAGGTTTATCGATCCCAGGGAGTGCAGATCCACAATAGGCATATAGAAATTATTGTACGCCAAATAACAGCAAAAGTCTTGGTTTCAGAAGATGGAATGTCTAATGTTTTTTTACCCGGAGAACTAATTGGATTGTTACGAGCAGAACGAACGGGGCGGGCTTTTGAAGAGGGGGTCTTTTACCGCGCCGTCTTATTGGGAATAACTCGCGCATCTCTAAATACTCAAAGTTTTCTATCCGAAGCGAGTTTTCAAGAAACTGCTCGGGTTTTAGCAAAAGCCGCTCTCCGAGGTCGTATCGATTGGTTGAAAGGCCTGAAAGAGAACGTTGTTCTAGGGGAGATGATCCCCGTTGGGACCGGATTAAAAGGATTAGTACAGCCTTCAAGGCAACATAAGACTCTTTCTCGGGAAACCAAAAAGACCAATTTATTCGAAGAAAAAAAAGCGATAAATTCTTTCTTCTATCATAGAGAATGGTTTGATTCTTATTCTTGCAGTTCAAAGAATTTACAAGATACATCAGAAGAATCGTTTACAGAATTTAACGATTCCTAAGAACAGAAAAATGCGTCCTTTTAACTATATATGATATGGGGCGGCGATTTGATAATAGTAATAAACAAAGAAAGAGAATAATGAATAGAAAGGAAAGGAATGGCTTGAATCGTGTATCAACGGCCAATTCTGGGTAGAAGAAAAGGTTCCGTCGGAACAATTATTTATTTCCGGATACCTTGTTGAACAAAAAAAGAAAGAGGAAATGTGGGGAGAAATGACAAGAAGATATTGGAACATCAGGTTCGAAGAGTTGCTGGCAGCAGGAGTTCATTTTGGTCATCGTATTAAGAAATGGAATCCTAGAATGGCCCCTTATATTTTGATTTCTCCAAAGTCTAAAGGTACTCATATTACAAATCTTATTAGAACCGCGCACTTTTTAGCAGAAGCTTGCCATTTAGTTTTTTATGCAGCAAGTACAGGAAAAAGCTTCTTAATTGTTGGTACCAAAAAAGCAGCAGCTAATTTCGTAGTACGGGCTGCAATAAAGGCTCGGTGCCATTATGTTAATAAAAAATGGCTCGCTGGTATGTTAACGAATTGGTCCACTACGGAAACTAGACTTCGTAAGTTCCGGGACTTGAGAGCGGCACAAAAGACAGGGAAACTCGGCCGTCTTCCAAAAAGAGATGCAGCTATTTTGAAGAGACAGTTGACTCACTTGCAAAAATATTTAGGCGGGGTACAATATATGACGGGATTACCCGATATTGTAATCATCGTTGGGCAGCACAACGAATTTACGGCCCTTCGAGAATGTATCACGTTGGGAATTCCAACAATTGGTTTAATCGATACAGATTGTGACCCCGATCTCGTGGATCTTCCGATTCCAGCAAACGATGACTCTAGGCGTTCAATCCGATTCATTCTTAACAAATTAGTATTCGCAATTTGTGAGGGCCGTTCTAGCTCTATACGAAATCTTTGATTACTTGATGAATAATAAATTAATAATCAAATAAATACATTCTTTTTTGAACGCCCTAGATTTTTGCTCGATTTTTACAATCGTTTACTATTCTTGTACTATTCTTCAATCTCAAAAAAAAAAAAAACGGAGAATATTTTTAGATTGGTTGGTATCCAAAATATACAATTCAAGTAAGCAAGTCGAAAAAGAGATGATTGAATCAAAATAATTCCTTTTTAAGTTCCCTTTTTGGCAATATGAATGTTCTAGCATGTTCTATAAACACACTAAAGGGGCTATTATACGAGGTATCCAGTGTGGAGGTAGGTCAACATTTTTATTGGCAAATAGGGGGGTTCCAAGTCCACGGCCAAGTGCTCATTACTTCTTGGATTGTAATTGCTATCTTATTAGGTTCCGCTATTATAGCTGTTCAAAATCCACAAACCATTCCGACTGATGTTCAGAATTTCTTCGAATATGTCCTTGAATTCATTCGAGACGTGAGCAAAACTCAGATTGGAGAAGAATACCGCCCGTGGGTTCCCTTTATTGGAACTATGTTTCTTTTTATTTTTGTTTCGAATTGGTCGGGGGCCCTTTTACCTTGGAAAATCATACAGTTACCACAGGGGGAGTTAGCCGCACCCACAAATGATATAAATACAACCGTTGCTTTAGCCTTACTCACGTCAGTGGCATATTTTTATGCAGGTCTTACCAAAAAGGGATTGGGCTATTTCAATAAATATATTCAACCGACTCCAATCCTTTTACCCATTAACATCTTAGAAGATTTTACAAAACCACTATCACTTAGTTTTCGACTTTTCGGGAATATATTAGCCGATGAATTAGTAGTTGTTGTTCTTCTTTCTTTAGTACCTTTAGTGGTTCCTATACCTGTCATGTTCCTTGGATTATTTACAAGCGGTATTCAAGCTCTTATTTTTGCAACTTTAGCTGCGGCTTATATAGGCGAGTCCATGGAGGGTCATCATTGACTACTCTTTTGTTTGGCTTAGCCTAACACAATGTAGCCGCGACTTATCAAGAGAATTGACTTAGGGAAAAAAGAATGAAATAGAGAAAAAAGGAAATATTTAAATTCTTAGTTACTTCAGAGGGATAAATCTTATCGATGGAATAAAAAAGTAAAAATTCTGTGGCTAAGGCTAATTATATCATAAACTCTTTATATAGTAAAACTATCGTCCTATTGTACGAGGAGAACAATTTGATGATCCAAATCTTAATTAGAGTCGTGGTTAGGGTAGGGGTAAACATGCTGGTGAAGTCGCATTCCAGACGTACGATTAGTACAGACGGATGGTCATTGCACGATCCTTACCTCATGCAAACCAACCTAATCTCGACAAGCGCCCAATGCCCCAGCGGGATCATAGCTAATCGCGCCAGGCCCGTCCTCAACCATGCTTTCATCGCATTGAACGAAGTGGGGTGGGGGGTAATTTACACGAGAATGTTTTGATTAAGGGCCCTTAGTATTTTTTACAGTCGGTTTTTTGTAGGTAGATTGTGGTGGAAAATTATTATCATTATTTTCCAAGTAATCTATCTACTACTCCTAGTAATTGCTATTTGTGCAGTATCCTTTGCTCTTTTCGTCGGTTGGATCTACCTCATCGATTGGATCATCGAGTATATCAAAAACCATCGAGACGACTTCTTTTAATGATTCAGATAAATTTCCGAATCATTAAAAAGGAGTTGTCTCGGTAATGAGGCAATTCGGGTACTCTTGTGTATTTTGGTATGTGGGGTATTGTGACAATACCGGCTGGTTTCGTTGTAATGCATTTAATAGAGATTCTTTTGAAATATTTTTAATAGACGACCTACGAATGGGTCGTATTACTTTTAATTTCGATTTTATGCAATAAGATTATTTCCACTTGGTTTCATGGACGTTGATAAGATCCTTCCATTTAGCAGCCCCTTAAGATGGCATAGCCTTAATTAAAGTGAAGGGCGAGGCCAATTTTTGGATATAGAAGGAATCAGATATCCAGTATTTACAACAAATTGGGTATTTTTCTTCGCAAGTATCGGGTTGGAATGTAATAATAGGCATTCATATAGATACAAAGGAAGGGGGTTCTGTATTGATTCAAGGTCTATCCCATAACATAAGCCTTTGAATCGAAAAAGAAATCTGATTGCGTACCCTTTCTTTGCTCAATAAGAAAGGGGGTTAGATTCTACAGGATCAACCCTATGGGACTGAAGGAATGATGGAAGGGAATAAAAAAACATGGAAAAAAAGGCCGGGATAAGAGGTAACTTAACTATACCTCGAATCCATTACGGTCGTATTTCGGCTTCAATGGGGTTAGGTTATTCCATTCCACCTCCAAGAAAGTAAATAAAAAAAAAAAAAATACTGAATAGCATGGTGATACATTTATAGAAAATTTATACCCCTAGCCCACGCAATGGAGCTGTAGACAGTCAAGTGAAATCCAATCCACGAAATAATTGGATCTATGGATAGCATCGTTGTGATAAAGGTCGTAATGCCAGAGGAATCATTACTGCAGGGCATAGAGGGGGAGGTCATAAGCATCTCTACCGTCAAATAGATTTTCGATGGAACCTAGGGTATATACTATATACGGTAGAATCGTAACCATCGAATACAACCCTAATCGAAATACATCCATTTGTCTCATACACTATGGGATGGTGAGAAGAGATATATTTTACATCCCCGAGGGGCTAGAATTGGAGATACTATTGTTTCTGGTACACGAGTTCCTATAAAAATGGGAAATGCTCGACCTTTGAGTGCAGTTTGAACTAGTGACTTA